AGCCATTATGTGGCATAGGGGTTACATCCCGTACGAAAGTTAATAGTATACCACTTCTACGAATAGCTCGTAATGCTGCGTCTCTTCCGAGACCGGGACCTTTTATCATGACTTCTGCTCGTTGCATACCTTGATCGACTACTGTACGAATAGCATTTGCTGCGGCAGTTTGAGCGGCAAAGGGTGTCCCTCTTCTCGTACCCTTGAATCCACAAGTACCGGCCGAGGACCAGGAAACCACCCGCCCCCGCACATCTGTAACTGTGACTATGGTATTATTGAAACTTGCTTGAACATGAATAACTCCCTTTGGTATTCTACGTGCACTCTTACGTGAACCAATACGTACATTCCTACGTGAACCAGTTCTCGGTATAGCTTTTGCCATATTGTATCATCTCATAAATATGAGTCAGAAATATATGGATATATCCATTTTATGTCAAAACAGATTTCTTATTTGTACATTGAGCCCTTTAGCGGGTCTGATTATCCTTGTCTTTGTTTATGTCTCGGGTTGGAACAAATTACTATAATGCGCCCCCGCCTACGGATTAGTCGACATTTTTCACAAATTTTTCGAACGGAAGCTCTTATTTTCATATTTGTCATTCCTTATCTTAATTCTTTTTTGGTAGAAAATAAGTTTCTTGAAATTTTGCATCTCGAATCGTATCGAATAAAAATGACCTAATCTTTCGAATCCTTGTTTCGGAGTCGATAAATTATACGTCCTCTGGTTGAATCATAACGACTTACTTCAATTTTGACTTTATCTCCTGGCAGTATCCGTATAAAACTACGTCGGATCTTTCCTGAAACGTAACCTAGAATCAGATCTTCATTATCTAACCGAACTCGGAACATGCCATTGGGAAGCGATTCAGTAATTAAACCTTCATGAATCCATTTTTGTTCTTTCATTTCAGGTAAAGCCCCCCTGAAGTATCAATTAATGGAGGAAAGACGATATTAGACAACTCACCCCCTTTCTTTTTTTTTTTACAAATAGGAAGAGGTTTCGGATCCCATTTGGATATTAAATGGATTACCATATATAACACAAAATTTCTCCACCGATTCGTTCTAGTCGAGCCTCCCGGTCTGTCATTATACCCCGAGAAGTAGAAAGAATTACAATTCCCATCCCACCTAAAATTCTAGGAATTCGTTGAGAGTTAGAATAGATTCGTAAACCGGGTCTACTGATCCGTTTAAAATTTAAAAAATTTCTATAGGGTCTTTTCCCATTCCTTCTATGTCGAAGGGTTAAAACCAAAAAATATTTGTTTTTTTCTCGATGTTTTCTGACGTTTTCGATAAAACCCTCTCGGAAAAGTATTTTAACAATATTTTCGGTAATATTAGTAGATGCTATGCGAACAACTCTTTTTCTATCCATATCAGCATTTCGTATAGAGGTTATTATCTCAGCAATAGTGTCTCTACCCATGATGAACTAAAATTATTGGTGTTTCAAAATTGGATATAATCAACATGTTTTTCTTTTTTTTTTTTATTGATTTATGAATAGGAATTTTACAAGGTATATGCGTGAGACACAATCTACGAATTAATCTAGTTCTTAATCTATTTCTTTCAAATACCCCAAAGATATCACGATCTCATTTTATTTTATAATACCTCGGGAGCTAATGAAACTATTTTAGTAAAATTCAATTGTCTCAATTCACGGGGGATTGCCCCAAAAATTCGAGTTCCTTTTGGATTTCCTTCTTGATCAATCACAACTGCAGCATTGTCATCATATCGTATTATCATACCGCTGTCACGTTTTAGTTCTTTACAGGTACGAACAATTACAGCTCTCACTACTTCTGATTTTTCTAGGGGCATATTTGGTACTGCTTCTTTAATCACAGCAACAATAACGTCACCAATATGAGCATATCGACGATTACTAGCTCCTATGATTCGAATACACATCAATTCCCGAGCCCCGCTGTTATCCGCTACATTTAAATGGGTCTGAGGTTGAATCATATCAAATTTTTTGTTTATTCTTCCAATGCAAAGGATGAAGAAAATAAAAGAAATATTGTTTGTCCAAAAAAAGAAACCTGCGTTTTTGTTTCATCCCTAAGATTCATCTCTGTCGGTTCTACATTTTTATCCCGAAATAATAAATTGAGTTCGTATAGGCATTTTAGATGCTGCTATTAAAATAGCCCTTCTAGCTATATTTTCGGTTACTCCACCCATTTCATATAGTATTCGCCCCGGTTTAACAACAGCTACCCAATATTCAGGGGATCCTTTCCCCGAACCCATACGTGTTTCAGCAGGTCTTACTGTAACTGGTTTGTCTGGAAATATACGGACCCATATTTTTCCACCACGGCGTGCATTTCGTGTCATTGCTCGTCGACCTGCTTCGATTTGTCTAGATGTGATCCAAGCAGGTTCAAGTGCCTGAAGAGCATATTTACCGAAACAAATATGATTACCTCGATAAGATATTCCCTTCATTCTTCCTCTA